GCTTTCATACGGCGGGAGTCATTGGTTCAAATCCAATAGTAGGTAGGTAGGTAGAAAAATTACTAGATAGCATTGGACTTACTTCGCTTCGCTATCTAATAACTTTTTCTACCCTTCTTTCCTTTTTCTTTGTATCAACGAAACCTTTGGATTGTCTTCAATTGGATGGGGGAATCCAATTGATAGCCTCGACTCGTATCCTAGCCCGTTTGAGAGCTAGCTTTGCTTCAACCAATTCTTTCGTACCCTCAGCTCTACTCAAGTTAGCTTCGGCTATTTCAAGTGCCTGTTGAGCTTCTTCTGGATCAATGTCACTACCCAGTTCTGCATCATTTCCTAAAATAATGATCTCATTATTAACTATTCTCGCAAAACCACTCCACAGAACCGCTGTTAACCATTGGTCGTTGAGGAGGCGTATTCTCAAAGGACCCATATCTACAGCTGTGTTAATGGGGGCGTGGTTTGGTAATACACCAATTTGGCCGCTATTAGTAGATAAAATGATTTCTTTCACTTCACAATCCCAAATAATTCGTTTAGGAGTCAGTACATAAAGATTTAATTTCATTTCTTCAATTTGTTCTCCTCTTCTAAGTTTATAGCTTTCGTGCTAGCTTCATCAATGTTCCCCACCAAATAAAAAGCCTGTTCGGGTAGGCCATCTAATTCTCCGGAAAGGATTAGTTGAAACCCCCTAATTGTTTCTGCAAGACTAACATACTTTCCTGGAGAACCGGTAAAAACTTCTGCCACAAAGAACGGTTGTGATAAGAACCGCTCAATTTTTCGTGCTCTTGCTACAGTTAAACGATCCTCCTCCGATAATTCATCCAACCCAAGAATTGCAATAATGTCCTGAAGTTCCTTGTAACGCTGTAAAGTTTCTTTAACTCTTTGCGCAGTTTCATAATGGTCCTTGCCAACGATCCGAGGCTGTAACATAGTTGAGGTTGAATCTAAAGGATCTACTGCGGGATAAATACCCTTGGAAGCTAATCCTCTGGAAAGTACGGTAGTAGCGTCCAAATGTGCAAATGTTGTGGCAGGAGCAGGGTCGGTCAAATCGTCCGCAGGTACATAAACAGCTTGGATCGAAGTTATCGATCCCTTGTTGGTAGAAGCAATTCTTTCTTGTAAAGAACCCATTTCTGTACTAAGGGTAGGTTGATAACCCACTGCAGAGGGCATTCTCCCTAATAAGGCGGATACCTCCGATCCTGCTTGAACAAAACGAAAGATATTATCGATGAATAAAAGCACGTCTTGCTTATTAACATCTCGGAAATATTCTGCCATAGTTAGGGCAGTTAAACCAACTCTCATACGAGCTCCCGGCGGTTCATTCATTTGTCCATAGACTAGAGCTACCTTTGATTCCTCAATATTTTTTTCATTAATTACTCCAGATTCCTTCATTTCCATATAAAGATCATTTCCTTCACGAGTCCGTTCCCCTACTCCGCCAAATACGGATACGCCTCCATGAGCTTTAGCAATGTTATTGATTAATTCCATGATGAGTACTGTTTTACCTACTCCTGCCCCCCCAAATAGTCCGATTTTTCCTCCACGCCGATAAGGAGCTAAAAGATCGACCACCTTAATACCTGTTTCAAAGATAGATAATTTTGTATCTAACTCAATAAAGGCAGGCGCGGATCTATGAATAGGGAATGTTGCACTAGTATCTACAGGACCTAAATTGTCAATAGGCTCCCCAAGAACGTTAAAAATTCGTCCGAGAGTAGTTCCACCGACCGGAACACTAAGAGGAGCTCCTGTGTCAATCACTTCCATTCCTCTCATTAACCCGTCTGTAGCACTCATAGCTACAGCTCTAACTCGATTATTTCCTAATAATTGTTGTACCTCACAAGTCACATTAATTTGCTTATCCGCAGTGTCCCGACTCTTTACTATCAAAGCGTTATAAATATAAGGCAACTTGCCCGGAGGAAAAGTGATATCCAGCACGGGTCCAATAATTTGATCAATACGCCCTGCATTTTTTTCTTCAATTGTGGAAACCCCGGGACGCGAAGTAGTAGAATTGGTTCTCATAATTATCACATAATTCTAAAAAAAGGAATTTGTCGAAATTTTTCTTTTTTTCTTGTTGAATAATGCCAAATCAAATAAAAAAAATATCCAAAAATCAAAAAGTTAAAAGGAAATGAATTAGTTAATTCAATAAAAAAGAAAAGGGGACTAGCACTTGATTTCGTTGCCTAAGCGAATCCCATTCACTCGTTTACTCATGGAATGAGTCCGATGGAAAGTTCAATCAATCTTTTTTTTTCATAGACATTTTTCCTTTTGTCAAGGATCTTTGCCTCTTCCACTTTCCTGTCTAGGACTTCAATATACAAAATATATACTACTGTGAAGCATAGATTGCTGTCAACAGAGAATTTTCTTAGTATTTAGGTATTTAGATTCAAAATAAGAAAGGGGCCTATTAAGATAAGAACTTATAAAATTGTAAAATAAGGATTAAGGGATTAGTTTGGGTTGCGCTATATCTATCAAAGAGTATACAATAATGATGGATTTGGTGAATCAAATCTATGGTTTAATACTGAACCATGTTAACTTACCATAACAACAACTCAATTCCTATCAAATTCCTATAGTAGAATTCCTATAGGATAGAACGTACACAGGGTGTACGCATTATATATGAATGAAACATATTCATTAACTTAAGCATACTCCCTTTTTTATTTAATGAGTTGATATTAATTGAATATCTTTTTTTTTAGATTTTTGCAAAGGTTTCATTTACGCTTAGTCCATATCGAGCAGACCCTGTCGTTGTGAGAATTCTTAATTCAAGAGTTGTAGGGAGGGACTTATGTCACCACAAACAGAAACTAAAGCAGGTGTTGGATTTCAAGCTGGTGTTAAAGATTATAAATTGACTTACTACACCCCGGAATACGAAACCAAGGATACTGATATCTTGGCAGCATTCCGAGTAACTCCTCAGCCCGGGGTTCCGCCTGAAGAAGCAGGGGCTGCAGTAGCTGCGGAATCTTCTACTGGTACATGGACAACTGTTTGGACTGATGGACTTACCAGTCTTGATCGTTACAAAGGACGATGCTATCACATTGAACCCGTTCCTGGGGAAGAGGATCAATATATCTGTTATGTAGCTTATCCATTAGATCTATTTGAAGAGGGTTCTGTTACTAACATGTTTACTTCCATTGTGGGTAACGTATTTGGTTTCAAAGCCCTACGTGCTCTACGTTTGGAGGATCTACGAATTCCTCCTGCTTATGCAAAAACTTTCCAAGGTCCGCCTCATGGTATCCAAGTTGAAAGGGATAAATTGAACAAGTATGGTCGTCCTTTATTGGGATGTACTATTAAACCAAAATTGGGATTATCCGCAAAAAATTACGGTAGAGCATGTTATGAGTGTCTACGCGGTGGACTTGATTTTACCAAGGATGATGAAAACGTAAACTCACAACCATTTATGCGCTGGAGAGACCGTTTTGTCTTTTGTGCTGAAGCAATTTATAAAGCACAAGCCGAAACCGGCGAAATCAAGGGGCATTACTTGAATGCGACTGCAGGTACATGCGAAGAAATGATTAAGAGAGCTGTATTTGCGAGGGAATTAGGGGTTCCTATTATAATGCATGACTACATAACTGGAGGATTCACCGCAAATACTAGTTTGGCTCATTATTGCCGCGATAACGGCCTACTTCTTCACATTCACCGAGCAATGCATGCAGTTATTGATAGACAGAAAAATCATGGTATACATTTCCGTGTATTAGCTAAAGCATTGCGTATGTCTGGGGGAGATCATATCCACTCCGGTACAGTAGTAGGTAAGTTAGAAGGGGAACGCGAAATGACTTTAGGTTTTGTTGATTTATTGCGCGATGATTATATTGAAAAAGATCGTTCTCGCGGTATCTTTTTCACGCAGGACTGGGTATCCATGCCAGGTGTTATACCGGTGGCTTCAGGGGGTATTCATGTTTGGCATATGCCAGCTCTGACCGAAATCTTTGGAGACGATTCCGTATTACAATTTGGTGGAGGAACTTTAGGACATCCTTGGGGGAATGCACCAGGTGCAGCAGCTAATCGGGTGGCTTTAGAAGCCTGTGTACAAGCTCGTAACGAAGGGCGCGATCTTGCTCGTGAAGGTAATGAAATTATCCGAGCAGCTTGCAAATGGAGTCCTGAACTAGCCGCAGCTTGTGAAGTATGGAAAGCGATCACATTCGACTTCAAGCCGGTAGATACCATTTAATCGATTAAGTAGATAAAATTAGATATAAAGAAGGTCTAAATAAAAAAGAAGCAAAATAGAAAGAGAAAAAATGAGTTACGAAATGCAGTAATTCTTCTTTATTCTTCTAATTGATTGCAATTAAATTTGGCTCGATCTTTTAAAAGATCGAGCCAAATTTAAATATATCTTGATACGATCATGAGACTTGACAAATCGAGATTATTCTATTCTATATATCTAGAATATAGAAAGGTATAATACAATAAACAAATAAAAATAGAGTATTATCATACGATAATGGAACCAAATACGCAGTATTTGCAGAAAAGAGTCTTCATTTATTGGGAAAGAATCAATATACTTCTAATAATGTCGAATCGGGACCCACTAAGACAGAAATAAAGCATTGGGTCGAGCTCTTCTTTGGTGTTAAGGTAGTAGCTGTGAATAGCCATCGACTACCCGGAAAGGGTAGAAGAATGGGACCTATTCTGGGACATATAATGCATTACAGACGTATGATCATTACCCTTCAACCGGATATTCTATTCCACTTCTACTTCTAAAATTTAAATTAAAGGGTATTCTGAAAGAGGTATTTCTTTCATTTTCACAATTGCTTTCTTTTGAATCCAATTTCAAGTTCGATTAGAAAGATAGAAAGGCCATGAGAATGGAAAAAGAAAAATAAAATTATCCATTCCATTCATTTTTTAGAGATATAGAATACTTTTTTAGAATACTTTAGTTAGTATTATTTATCTATAAAAAATCTTTATTTTGCAAACTCAAAAATACAATAGTCAATATTCCTTATAATAGATATACTTAATTATATCATAAGAATCTTAAGATATATTTTGAATAGATAGAAATAGTAAATTGGAATTGAGACACCTATTCTATGACAGATTTAAACTTACCCTCTATTTTCGTGCCTTTAGTAGGCTTAGTATTTCCGGCAATTGCAATGGCTTCTTTATTTCTTTATGTGCAGAAAAATAAGATTGTCTAGAACCGACGAGGCCAAATTTGCTCAATGTATTTCCAGGATCATAATACAAATATTTTTTAGTGTAAGTAATATATTAATATGATAGGGTATGTAGCTCTTTCTACACACAAATGAAAAACGTCTATGGATGCAGATATAGGCTACGAGCATAAATGCATACATATGCGTAGCCGAGTATAGCGAGTTTTTTTAAGTGGATCCAGGAATTTTTTTGAATAGAAAGTCAATGTATCTAACCAATTATTTCACAGGAGTACTAGCTGCTGAAGGCGATTTCAGAATCAAAAAAAGTAAAGTCAAAATCATTTAGCTTATTCTCTCAATTTCAATTAACCGCTGCTGGATTTAGTATATCTAATATGAATTGGCGATCAGAACACATATGGATAGAACTTCTAAAAGGTTCTCGAAAAAGAGGTAATTTTTTCTGGGCCTGTATTCTTTTTCTAGGTTCATTAGGATTCTTAGCGGTTGGGGCTTCCAGTTATCTTGGTAAGAATATGATATCCGTACTTCCATCTCAACAAATTCTTTTTTTTCCACAGGGGGTCGTGATGTCTTTCTACGGAATCGCGGGCCTATTCATTAGCTCCTATTTGTGGTGCACTATTTTGTGGAATGTAGGCAGTGGTTATGACCGATTTGATAGAAAAGAGGGAATAGTGTGCATTTTTCGTTGGGGATTCCCTGGAATAAAACGTCGCATCTTCCTTCGATTCCTTGTGCGGGATATCCAATCAATTAGAATTCAGGTTAAAGAGGGTCTTTATCCTCGTCGTATTCTTTATATGGAAATACGTGGCCAGGGGGTCATTCCCTTGACTCGTACTGATGAGAAGTTTTTTACTCCACGAGAAATTGAACAAAAAGCTGCCGAATTGGCCTATTTCTTGCGCGTACCAATTGAAGTATTTTGAGTACCAATTGCAATTTTTTTAATTTAAATTGTAAGGGTATTTTGAGTATTTATCTAAAGGAAGGAACAACCGAGGATAAGAGAAAATTGCTTCTAATTTGTTTTTGAGATATATGGCCTAATATTCTTCCCTTTTCATATGAAAGAAAGGGCTTTTTTTTTTATTCTATTTCTCTATTCCACTCCATTTAGATCTAAGAAAGAACCCAATACAATGAAACTCCACTAGTATACAAAAAGAGAAATAGATACAAACACAAGGTCTCAAACCTTGTTATAGAATTTTTGCTTCAAAAAAAAAAAGAAATATCATATAGAGTCAGCGAATGAAGCGGATTCATTAACAACTCAATTTACAGATCAAAAATGAAAAAAAAGAAAGCATTGCCTTCTTTCCTATATCTTGTATTTATCGTACTTTTGCCCTGGGGAGTCTCTTTCTCTTTTAACAAATGTCTGGAACTTTGGATTAAGAATTGGTGGAATACCAGGCAACCTGAAACTCTCTTAACGAATATTCAAGAGAAAAGGATTCTAGAAGGATTCATAGAATTAGAAGAGCTTTTTCTCTTGGACGAAATGATAAAAGAGAAACCAAAGACACATGTACAAAAACTTCCTATAGGAATACACAAGGAAATAATACAATTGGCCAAAATAGATAATGAGGACCATCTCCATATCATTTTGCATTTCTCAACAAATATAATCTGTTTGGCTATTCTAAGTGGTTCTTTTTTTCTGGGTAAAGAAGAACTTGTCATTTTGAATTCTTGGGTTCAGGAATTCTTCTATAACTTAAATGACTCAATAAAAGCTTTTTTTATTCTTTTAGTTACGGATTTTTTTGTTGGATTTCACTCCACCCGCGGTTGGGAACTACTAATTCGTTGGGTCTACAACGATCTTGGATGGGCTCCTAACGAGCTAATTTTCACTATTTTTGTTTGTAGTTTTCCTGTGATTCTAGACACGTGTTTGAAATTTTGGGTCTTTTTTTGTTTAAACCGTCTATCTCCTTCGCTTGTAGTCATTTATCATTCAATTAGTGAAGCATAATTGGCTTTCCTAATATTAATAAAATTAGCATTTTTCTTCCTTTAGAAAGAAAGCCCTTTTTCTTTTTAGCAAAATTCTTTCTATTTCTACCTGTTCAAGGTATTCATCATTCCAGTACAACTGTTGCAGTAGAATGACAACAGACTCGTGTATAGGGAACTAGATTAACTTAGCTACCTATCTAATTTATTGTAGAAATTCCGGGATCCGCGATTGGACATGGAAAATAGAAATACTTTTTCT